GAAGCTATTCAGGAACAGACGGAGCGGTTTATACTTCAGGAACAAACATAAAGAAATTTCTCATTCTTAGTACAAGGGGAATAGTTCATAAACTTCTCTTATTCAAATAATTCAAAATGTATTTCTTGACATAGAGACATATAAATTAAATGAAATCTAAAAAATAAATGGAAACAAATTGCGTCCAATAGGATTTGAACCTATACCAAAGGTTTAGAAGACCTCTGTCCTATCCATTAGACAATGGACGCCCTTCATTCCGACTTTTTTTATTTCACACTTTTTCCCCCTCCTATCTCTATATCCTGCTCGTAAAAAAATTTGGATTGTATGTGAGAGAATTTCGGAAAAGATGTGCATTTACATTTATTCACATTAATAATACACGCGCCATGATCATATATCAGCATAATCTCATATAATTAATATAATATGGAGCGGGTAGCGGGAATCGAACCCGCATCGTTAGCTTGGAAGGCTAGGGGTTATAGTCGACGCCAATTCATCATTTTAAATTTGAACGTCTCTAATTCAAAACCGAACATGAAACTTTGGTTTCATTCGGCTCCTTTATGGAAGATGGATTTCCAGATCTAAGTCGTAAACGCAATAAAAAAATGAGATCCATAACATCTATGTCAGCCTTTCTGCCCTAATAGACCCAAAGCAACTCGCTTTTTAGATGATCCTTCTAGAAGAGTGGAATTATAATTATAACAAATCCTTCTAGTTACTTCGTTCTTTATTTCTACTTGTGCGAATCTTGAGGAAAATTATTGTGTTTCCACCGAGCTGAAACAACACGTAGGTGGCTTTAGTAAACCAAAGCCATCGTTTCATTTTAATAGCTATTTTGCTTCAATCCCCCCTCTAAAAAAAAAAATGGAAGATCTAGTTACGATTAGAAAAATAGTTTGCGTATCTCCCTCCATGGATTCTTTACTCATACTCATTCAATTGGAAGTCTTTATCCAACTCAAAAAATTATGCTTCGCGATTCCATAATCCAAATCCAATGAATTTATAATGGATCCTTGGCTTGGGTACAAATCCCGAGAATGTATATTCTTCCTCAAATCGTTTATTGAGAGGTAAAGGATTAAATCCTTCCTAAGAAATAAAGTTTTGAATCGGAATATGAATAAAACCGAAAGAACCCTTAACTATTTAAGCTGTTAATAGAACGAATCACACTTTTACCACTAAACTATACCCGCTACAATGTGATTATTGTATATGAATGGACCATTTGTCGAACAAGAACATCATACATAATAAAGATAGTAGATAGTATCGGAACAAAATATTGAAATAAGAAATTCTGGCTTGGGTGAGTTATTTAGTGACAGGCGTGGCCTGAACCATTGAAGTCAGAACATAAAAAGGAATTGTGCAAAAATCCATAGCTATATTTTTATTTCCCCCTTTTCTATGTGAGTATTCCCGTTATCGAAATGCAATTCGAATTTCATTGCTTAACTTAAAAACGGATCAAATTTCTCTTTTGTATCTGTATAAAGATAGAATAAAGAAATAAAGAATAAAAAAAAGACTTTTTATTTACTTCATGTGTAACATAGTAATTATCCTTTGTTCAATTGGGAGAGATGGCTGAGCGGACTAAAGCGTCGGATTGCTAATCCGTTGTACGAGTTATTCGTACCGAGGGTTCGAATCCCTCTCTTTCCGCCTCTTCTGATGACTTGAGATTTTCTTTCAAATTCGAAAGAAAATCTCGAGCACTTTCACTTTTTTATCATAATTAAATATCTCGAATAGAGAAAATCATAAGAAAATGAAGAAATAAAGCAACAAAAAATCCCTTCTTTTTTTTATTCCTCACGTCCAGGATTCCGTCCTGGATCATTAGATAGGAATCCGAAGATGAAGAGAGAAACAAAGAATATCACCACTGTGTAAACAAAGAGTTTGAGAGTAAGCATTACAAAATCTCCAAGATAAGATCGTTTTTGGTAAAAAGGGGAATAGATTAGCCATTTTTATACCACAGATTCCATTTTTACACCAAACAAAACAAGAAATAAAGTGGTTTCTATAAAAATAAAAAAGAACGGAATTTTCGTAAATTCATTTGTAATAAGACTTTTTCGGAAAAGCATTTTTTATGTGCACAATTCGTTATTGTTATTGTGGGGACCCTATAATAGGGTCCTTGTTCACTGGAAAAGGTCAGAATGAGGAAGTGCGGTGATCCAGATTCATCGCGCTTATCGAAGGGTTAAATTGAGGGTTCATAATGTAAGACTTATCTGATCTTATCAATTGATTGTTATAATCTTTTTTTTTTTTCATTGACTAAATAATGAATCTGTGTAGGATAGTCTTAAAGATCTCATCGAAAACTTACAGCAGCTTGCCAAACAAAGGCTAAGAGAAAAAAGAACAAGGGTATGACTGGCATAACATCTACGATTGGATTGAAAAAAGCATAAGCCTCGGGCAATTTGGCAAAGAAAAAATGACTCGAATGAAGTATAGAATTAAGATAGATACAGATTAAACTAAAGATATTAAGCATAACAAATGTTTCATTCTTGGAGATAATTGTATTTTGATTGAGTTATTGATATAAGGTAAAAATGAAGAAAGTCAAAATAGACCCCCCAATACTTCTTCTTTGACTAACCCAACCAAAAAGCCTTCAATTCTCAAACGAAAATAGAAGGAATCATACTTTCATACAATATCTTAATTGAATTCTATGTAATGATCAATAAATTCAGTTTCATTTTACAACTACACGTGTCAAATTTTAGCAATAATCTAACATATTCCATAGATTAGATATTGGGGGGGAATTGACGAATGACCAACACCTATATTAGTGTTTATTAGTATTGAATAGAAATTGAAGTGGGGCGTGGCCAAGTGGTAAGGCAACGGGTTTTGGTCCCGCGACTCGGAGGTTCGAATCCTTCCGTCCCAGAGCCGTCCAATTCTACCAGAATAAAGATTGCTTTGTTCTATTAAAAAAAAGTCTTCTGTTTAAGATTAAGAGTGTAATGTTTAGTTTATTTAATAGCTCCTTTTCCAATTTATAATGATTGAGAAAAGAATCGTACGTTTTACTTTCTTTTTCACAAATAGAATCGAGCACTGATGATGTACAGAATCTATTTGTGATACAAGTAGGATAGGAATATGGATCAATATAGAATGAAAAGATAAAAATATGCACCTGCTTATCTTTTCACTTAATACAAGATTGTCCAGCATACCTTAGCCCCCTTTTTTTATGATTCGCGAGCCCCATAAAATTTGTCAGTAGATAGGAGTTAAGCCACAACGGCGGTATCAATTTGAATATGTAACCGATGCATTTTTTTATCGAATTTTTTTTATTTCGCATCTGGTTCTAATTAAACGGGGGGGGTGATTTAGACATTCCATTCACTTTGCTAAATAATTACAATTCCTTTTATTTTCAATAAAATTTTTGGAATTTAAGTAAAGATTGCTTAGCCTGAAGTAAAACGTAAAACAAAGTAGAAACAATGTCCCTATTGCATTGCACCGTTGTTACTCTATTTCATTGACAACGCCATTTCTGTTTTGGTGAAGAGGATCCGTGATTCCTTAAATCGCTGCGATTACCTCCATTGCCAATTGTTTGATTAATTCTGATGGATATGACAAGATCCTATTATTCCAATATTTTTTTTTATCAATCAGATCGGGTAAAATAAAAGAATAACGACCTACTAAACTTTACACAAGACTTTTCTATTCATCCCCACGAAAAAAAGAAATACATACAAAATATATAATCCGCCATATAAATAAAAATAATATGAGGTTAATAAAAATGAATCCTTGTTGAAACTTTGACAGATAAATAGCCGCACATCCATATAGAAAAAATAAAGAATAAAGTATGTATTATTCTATATCGACTGAGCCAATGATTATTCATGATTCCATATTGAATCAATTCCATACCGGTTCCAAACGAGGGGAATGTTATGGTAAAACTTCGTTTAAAACGATGTGGTAGAAAGCAACGTGCGACTTGAAGGACAGGATCGGTTGTGGATTCTTACATCCGCCACTTTTTTTATATAGGAATTATGAGGTGCTCGTTGGCTCGACATAGTTTGTTCTGTTCTACTCTACCGGAACCTCCGTTTGGTTGGGTTTTGGGTTAAAGTAAATAGTACATGATGGAGCTCGAGCGGAAAAAATCAATGAATTTCTCAGAGGTAAGGGTCTAGGGTTAATGCCAATCAATAAGTTGGAACAACTTCGTAAGCATATCTTCGATATAGAAATTGAAAAGATGAAATTCTAACATCTAACAAAAGCTCTTTTTGTATTTGAAACTTTTTTGTTGGAATTGGGAAAACTATTTCGACCAAAAGTGTATCACACGGGAATCAACCGTTCGTATGACTCGTCGACAGTCAATAAATAACAAAAGGTATGTTGCTGCCATTTTGAAACGATTAAGGATCACCGAAGTAATGCCTAAACCCAATGATTCAAAACAAGGATAAACGATCCTGGAACAAGAAAACGCCTTTTTCAATTGTCTCAACAACTTGAGCAGAATAAAAAAAATGGGTTAGAGACGGCTCAATAAATGAAATGCCAAGGACAAGGACTCCGTATTTTCCTTTGAACTCTTTGAGAATTATCCAACTTGAGTTATAAGTACGAATGATTTTTTCGGGTTTTTCGTGAAGGAATAAGAAATTCAATAAAACGAAAACTCTAAAACTATAACGATTGAATTTCTTATTTTTTTGATCTATTTATTTGCCTTGCCACTCTATACACTATGACATAAATGAAAATCATTCTTTCTCGAGCCGTACGAGGAGAAAGCCTCCTATACGTTTCTAAGGGGGGAATTGTTCATATATATATATCTATCCCAATGAGCCATCTATCGAATCGTTGCAATTGATGTTCGATCCCGAAGAGAAGGAAGAGATCTTCGGAAAGTCGGTTTTTACGATCCAATAAAGAATCAAACTTATTCAAACGTTCCTGCTATTCTAGATTTCCTTGAAAAAGGCGCTCAACCTACGGGAACCGTTCATGATATTTCAAAGAAGGCAGAGATTTTTAAAGAACTTCGCGTTAATTAGTAATTACACGAACTAAAAAAAAAGTATATCCAATATGAAATAGAAAAAATGGAGTAAATGTATATGCACTAACAGAATCAACACAATTACGATATGGGATTGGATTATCTTCAATTGGGTGGTTTTTGGTGAGACTCTGCGAAAAAAATGGGCCAAGCTTGCTTATTGTACCTTTAATAGATATTGAATAAACCCGAGATTTTCTTCTTCCTTATTTATATTTCATTTATTTCTTTTCTACATCTATACTTTTTTTATTCTCTATGTGGGTTAGCTATGAAGTGCCAATCTAACACAAGTCCTTATTATTTTATTTCAATTTCTTTCTTTTGTTTTTTCAATGTTCATATTGACAAGAGTGTATTGAGCCAATATAATATAATTGATCGTGGATAAATGGATCTTTTTATCCCCGCCCCAATAAGTTGTTTAGTTCATGTAAGTGATGGGTTCCTTTGACATAGCACAAGAAGTGTCTTTTGAATAAACAAAAATGCATTAAAAAAAAGGGGGGGGGGAGATCCGTTTATATATTTATCTGGGAATTTCTTAGTATAGATAATAATTATCTATATAAATAGAATATATATATATTTTTAGATCTGTTCATTATTTATGTTAATAATCAATTATCCATTTTTTGTTTTGGGGGGGGGGGCCGGGCCGTCTTTCTTGTTTTTTTATTCCGATCGTATCTACGCACCATAATTTCATTTGGGGGTTGCTAACTCAACGGTAGAGTACTCGGCTTTTAAGTGCGGCTAGAATCTTTTACACATTTGGATGAAGCAACGGATTCGTCCATACCGTTGGTAGAGTTTGTAAGACCACGACTGATCCTGCGCGGGAACGAATGGAAAAAACAGCATGTCGTATCAATGAGTAACTCCAAGATAAGAGTCCTTAATCCTTACGGGATCTGTACAAAATACTATTTGTTTGGATTCTTAGAGTTTTCATTCTTAGAGCGGTACAAAAAAATCAATTCATGGTTGGATCAAGTGAATAAATGGATAGAGCTGAGAGGCTCAAATTAAGTTATAGGAAATAAAAAAAGCAACGAGCTTCTGTTCTTAATTTGAATAATTCCCCGATCTAATTATACGTTAAAAATATATTAGTCCCTGGTGCGGGAAAGGGTTTTTTCATAACCTTAAAAAAAGTGGAGAATCCATTTATTTTATGAATCCTAATTATTAACAATATCCCTGAGTGGAGACGAGTGTGTAGAAGAAACAGTATATTGAGAAACAGAATTTATTCTAAAGTCAAAAGAGCGACCGGGTTGCAAAAATAAAGGATTTCGAACCATCTCGGTATCTTATAACGAGCAAAAAAACCAATTGGATGGAAAAAGAGAGAATCCCTTGATTAATCATCTCCAAGGTATCTATCTTCCTATATACCTTGTTTTGACTGTATCGTACTATGTATCGTTTGATGGCCCGAGAAATCCCCTGCTTTGGTTCAAATCGAATTTGAAATGAAGGAATTACAAGGATATTTAAAGATAGATAGATCTCGAGAACGAGACTTCCTATACCCACTTTTCTTTCAGGAATACGTTTATGCACTTGCTCAGGATCCTGGATTAAATAAATCGATTCCTTATGAACCTATGGAAAGTTTCGGTTATGACAATAAATATAGTTCACTAATGGTTAAACGTTTAATTGCTCGAATGTCTCAACAAAAGTATTTGATTGTTTTGGCTAATGATTCTAATCAAAATAAATTTGTTGGCCATAAGAAAAATTTGGATTCTCAAATGATATCAGAGGGGTTTGCAGTCATTGTGGAAATTCCATTCTCACTGCGATTAGTATCTTCTCTAGAAAGTAAAGAAATAGCCAAATCGATTAATTTACAATCAATTCATTCCATATTTCCTTTTTTAGAGGATAAATTATCCCATTTAAATCATGTATTAGATATACTAATACCCCATCCTATCCATCTGGAACTATTGGTTCAAGCCCTTCGCTGTTGGATACCAGATGCCTCTCTTTTGCACTTATTGAGATTCTTTCTCTACGAGTATCATAATTGGAATAGTCTTATTGCTCAAAAAACGAAAATGCATTTTTCAAAAGAGAATCAAAGACTGTTCCTGTTCCTATATAATTTTCATGTATATGAATTGGAATCCATATTTGTGTTTCTCCGTAAACAATCTTCTTATTTACGATCAACATCTTCTAGAGCTTTTCTTGATCGAACACATTTTTATGGAAAAATCGAACATTTTCTGGCGGTTTTTCATAATGATTTTCCTATTACCCTGTGGTTGTTCAAGGATCCTTTCGTGCATTATTTCAGATATCAAGGAAAATCCATTCTATCTTCAAAAGGAACTCCTTTTCTGATGAAGAAGTGGAAATATTACCTT